GATACGACCCTCATTATTATCCATGACTGTTTTTGTCTTGAGCATGACTATTTGATGAAATGTGGAGGAAAGTAGGGGAAATGGCCGATACTACTGGAAGGATTCCTCTTTGGCTAATAGGTACTTTAACAGGTATTCTTGTTATAGGTTTAATAGGTGTTTTCTTTTACGGTTCATATTCTGGATTGGGTTCATCTTTATAGTAATTGAATGGACCAGATTTTAGATATTCAAAAGTAAGAACTTAGCGGGTCCTTACCCTTTTTTGTTTGATTAGAGTGAAAAGGACCCGTTGATTCCTTACTTTTATAAGTAGACTTTGATCTATTCCATAAACCAAAAATTACAAGGATGCCTTGTTCTGATGATTCAGAACCATTCTATATCTTTTTTTCTTAATCATCTTTTTTAAGTTGAATTGATTAGTTGATTCATAGTTTTTACTCTTCACCTTATAATATTCACTCTTACAAAAGAAGAAAAAAGAAAATATTTCGATTTTTTGAGAAATCGAAAAATTCTATTAACTCTATGAATGAGATTTTGAATGATTTTTAATAAACTACTAGAACCTTAATAAAAACTACTTTTTGAATCAAAAAAACTTTGATCCGACTATAAATCAAATAAAGATTTGGACATTCGTCAAAATAAAATCCAACTGTGAACTAAAAACAGTCAAAATCTTTTTTTTTTTTTTCTGGAAGTTCAAAGTTGAACTTAATTGAACAAGTGAATAAGTTCTATTTGGTCACTCAATTCTTTCTCGATAGAAATCCTTTTTACCTTTGTTTGTTCACTACTTTGTCTGAACCGAAACTAAAAAGTTTCAATAAACTCAACCAGGAAAAGAAAAAAAGAATTCTTATTTCAATACAAGACGACACAAGAAAAGAATGCAAAATTTTTTTTTCTTGTGTCGATTAAATAGAAGATTAGAAAGACAAGTAATCCCAAAAGTATTTTTTTTTCATTTTTCCTACCTTTACTTATACTTACTGCTTTTTTTTATTTTCAATATTTATATATTTATTGAGTATTACTCAAATATGGAATAAAAGAGAAAAATCTGTCCTGCAAAACAATATAAATTCTAAAAAAAAGAGCAAAAGGATTTACAGGATTTTTGAATAATACATAATTTTATCGATTGCCAAGAAATTGATTAACTTGGTATTAATTTATGGACTTAGAAATTCATTTCATATAATTGAACTTTTTCAAACTGTTTCTTTTTCAGAACTAAAAACACTTGTGCCAAAATAACGAATGTGAAGAAGAACAAAAGGCCTTGGATGCGTAATGGATCTTGAAGAACTATTTCCGCATCTCCCTGACCAAAACCTCCTACATTAGGATTACTTGTTAATGGTTGATCAAGCTTGATGGATTCACCTTCTGAAACAAGAAGCTCTGGCCCTGGAGGTATAACATCAACCGATTGATGTCCATCTAACGCATCAACTACGGTTATTTCATATCCACCTTTCTCTTTACGTACTATTTTGCTTATTATACCCGCTGATGTAGCATTATAAACTGTATTGTTACTCTTTCCACCATCAGGATAAATCTGACCCCTTCCTCTGTTCCCACCTACATATATGGGATATTTTAAGAAGTGAATGTCTTTCTTCGTCGAAGGGTCAGGAGAAAGAATGGGAAAGACAATTTCACTATATTTCTGACCAGGAACAGGACCTATAACAAGAATATTTTTTTTATTTGGACGATAACTCTGAAAAGACAAATTTCCTATCTTTTCTTTCAACTCAGGAGAAATACGATCGGTTGGAGCTAGCTCAAAGCCCTCGGGTAAAATAAGAACAGCACCCACATTCAAACCCCCTTTTTTACCATTAGCAAGAACTTGTTTCAATTGCATATCATAAGGAATTCGAACAATGGCTTCAAATACAGTATCAGGAAATACAGCTTGCGGAACTTCAATCTCCACAGGCTTATTAGCTAAATGACAATTGGCACATACAATGCGTCCAGTTGTTTCTCGTGGATTCTCATAACCCTGTTGCGCAAAAATGGGATATGCATTTGAAATAGATACTCGACTTAGTACATATATCATGATCGATACATAAACATACATGGATCGAGTCATTTGTTTTTTTATCCAATAAAAAGGATTTCTATTTTGCATGTCCAATTAGAAATTCTAGAAATTCTACAATAAGTTAGATAGAAAACTAGTCTAGTTTTCTATAAAGAATCTGTTATCATTGTACTGAAATAGTTTTTATGAAATAGTTTTTTGACAATACAATATAGGACTAATACGTTGAACAGGTAAAAATAGAAAAAAGTCACTAAAAAATAAAAAATGATTCATTCGTTTTAGAAAGAAAAAGAATTCTGATTGAATTGATAATAAGAAGATCAAATTTGTTTTTCATTCATTCATTGAATGATAAATTACTACAAGCGAAGGAGATACACGATTTAAATAATTGAAGATCCAATATTTCACAATTGCATCTAAAATAACTGGAAAAATAGAAACAAGACCAGATATAATCTGATCCTTATATGCTAATCCAAAATCGTTGTAGACCGAACCAATTAGGAGTTCCCAATTATGAGTTGAATGAAATCCAATTCCTAAATCAGTAACTAAAATAATTGAGAAAGCTTTTGTTGTGTCACTTAAGTTATATAGCAATTCCTGAGCCCATGAATTAAGAATCATAAGTTCCTCATTACTCAGAATAAAATAACCACTTAAAATACTGAAACAGATTAAATTTGTTGAGAAATGCAAAAGGATATAAAGATTATATTCATTGTATGTACTAACTAATTTTATCGTTTCCTTGTGTATTTCTATACTGGGTTTTTTTATATATGTTTCCAAGTACTCTTTTTTCATTTCCTCTAAAAAAAAAAGCTCTTCGAATTCTATGAATCTTTCTAAAACATATTTCTCTTGAATATAATTCAAGAGAGTTTCGGATTGACTGGTATTCCACCAATTATTAATCCAAAGTTCCAAACATTCTTGAAATGAAAGAAAGACTGACCAGGCCAAAAATGCTATAGATACAAAATATGGGAAAGAAGACGATGTTTTCTTTTTTTTCATTTTTTATTTGTAAAAAAACTAGTTAATAAACCTCCTTTATTCAATGACTCTAAATAAATGAGTCTAAATGATATTTATTTCATTTATTTATTGAATGAAACACGACTTTTCTAACAAGCAGGGTATTGAATCTACAGATCGATTCTTATTTTCTTTGTATACTAATTTAGTTGTTAGATTCTTATAGAAAGAGTCTAGAAATAGGATAAAGGTTCTTTTTTTTTTACTATATTCAAAGTCCTTTACCGTACTTTATAACCAAAACTCATAAAAAGAAAATATCAGTTCTAAATCCTGTACCTCAAAAAAAGACAGGATTTATTACGAAATTTATATCCGTATAAATCTCTACTTTAAATTAATAATAATTTATTACTTCTCCTTTTTTCTAGTATACCAGAATGGAGTTGTAACCCACATATATATATATACGTATACGAAATATTTTTATTTGCCATATATAACAAAAATTAATTCTTTTCTTAAATTTCTTATTAATTAGAATAGATTACTCTAATTTATTAAAGTAACATTTATAGTAATTTTATATCATATAACTATTCTCATATGATATAACTATTCTTCTTTATATATATTCTTTTTTTTTTTTTCTTTCTATAGTATGTTTTATTCACATATGAATCGAAGGGAAAAGAAAATCGAATTAATATATTTATTTTGTTCGAACGAACATTTCGAAAAGACTTGAATTGGATTCAAAATGGAATTCACGAATTCCTTCTCTTTTCTTCCTGATAAAACTTTGATTCTTCATTCAAAATACTTCAATTGGTACACACAAGAAATAGGCCAATTCGACAGCTTTTTGTTCAATTTCACGCGGCGTCAAAAAATTATCATACGTATGAGTCAAGGGGATGGATCCTTGACCCTTTATTTCCATATAAAGTACACGACGAGAATAAAAACCCTCTTTATCCTCAATTCTAATTGATTGGATATCTTTCATAAGGAAGCGAAGAAAGATGCGACGATTTAATCCAGGAAATCCCCAACGAAAAATACACACAATTCCTTTTTTTCTATCAAATTGGTCATAACCACTCCCTACATTCCAAAAAATTGTACACCACAAATACGAACTCATGAATAGACCTGCCATCCCGTAGAAAGACATTATGATTCCTTGTTGAAAAAAAAGGATTTTCTGAGACGGAAATACATATATAATATTTCTACCAAGATAACTGGAAGTTCCAACCACTAAGAATCCGAGTGAACCTAAAAAAAGGATAAAAGACCATAAAAAATTACTTGTTTTTCGAGACCCCTTTAGAAATTCTATCCATATATCTTTTGATCGCCAATTCATACTATACTAGATCCAGTTGCATTCGATTGGAATTGAGAAAATAACCCAATTTTGACTTTATTTTTCTTAACCCCCAAGGAACTCTTATAAACTAGCACTTAGAGTAATTGATTAGATAGATTAGATATTAGCACTATTCGATAACTCCCAATTACTCTACATTGTCTAGAGTAATTGGTTATTCAAAATATTAGCTGATCCACCTTAAACTAACTATACTTTGTTTGTAAATCTAGGATTTACAAAATATTATTTTTTTGCACATAAAAAAATAAAAAAATAATTGAAAATGCCGGAAATACGAGGCCTATTAAAGGTACAAAAATAGAAGGTAAATTAAGATCTGTCATAGAATGGGTGCCTTGATTTGAATTTCATATTCGTATATTTCTATATTTCAATTTCTTTGTTTTTTTACCTTTCTACAATAATTGAATTTCGATTTTTTTGATTCCGTAGGTTTCTTTAGTCTTGATTCTAGAGTCACTGTTTGCCTTTTTTTCTTTTTTAATGTTCCTCTACTATCCGCGTTTTCTACCTCGCGAACTTTTTTTAAAAAAGAAATAATTTGAAAAACTTATTTTTTTTGGAGAATGAAAAGAACTAAGGAATGTGCTATTCACCGTATGAGTGAGATTACCGTTTTTGATTTTTAATTACTTACTTAACTCAGGGGTTAGAATATTGCTTTCATACGGTAACAGTCTTTGATTCAAATCCAATTATAGATAATAGATAGAAGTTTTTAGATACCACTTTATTGACTTAAATATCTTAAAACTTCATACCTAAAAACTTTATAAAAACAAAAAATTCTACTGGAAATTCTCATAGATGTTGATGTGTATCCATTTGTGATACATGAATTCGAAAATAGGAATTAAGGATTCAAATTATTTAGTTTGAATTCGGCGAAAAAGTAAAAATTCTATGAACTCTTATTTGCTTGGATTCAAATCTGACGAGAATAATATTCTACGACTAAGAATTCCTTTATTGACAATAAGACCCCTGACCTATCTATTATTTTATTTACTTGTCCTTGAAAGCTTCTTACTTTAAAGTCTTTTGAAATACTTAAATGTTTTGACATTTCAGGTTTTATAATTTTAATCTTATCAAAAAATCTTTCGTTATTCTTTGTAGTAATAATATCTCTGGGTTTGCAACGATAACTCGGTATATCAACTATACGACCATTAACTAAAATATGTCTATGGTTCACCAATTGTCTGGCTCCAGGAATGGTCGAAGCCATATTCAAACGAAAAACGATGTTATCCAAACGCATTTCAAGTAGTTGTAACAAAACCTGACCTGTTGATCCTTTGCTTTTTCCAGCGATATGCATATATCTAACTAATTGTCGTTCTGTCAAACCATAATTAAAACGTAATTTCTGTTTTTCTTCTAAACGAACGCGATATTCCTTATTTCTTTTCCTAAAAGGAATGTGTTTTTGTTCTTTTTTATTTTTATTAAATTTCCTTTGGGTAACTAGTCCTGGTAAAGCTCGCAGACGACGTATTTTTTTTAAACGAGGTCCTCGATAACGAGACATACAGATTCCTCCTTTTTTATTTGACTTTTATTTTTTATGAGAATTTCATTTTATAAATAGAAATTAAAACTGAATTAAAGGATCAAAAAAATAAGATCGACTAAAGTTAAGTAAGATACTAAAAAAAATAAATTGTATCATCATATAGATTTTTTGTATATAGATTTTTTTGATTGAAAGTTGAGACTGGCTCTTTTTTCTATAGACATTTAATTCCTCTAATCTTTCTTTTTTTTTTTTTTTTGAATTCTTATTTCATTAAGAAAATAATGATTGTTTTCACTTAATCGTAATCGAAAGTTCCTTTTTAGTTATTAAAAAGATTATTGCTGATAGAAAATCAAATAAAATATATCCTAAAATATATACTATAAAAATATAGTAACATATTTTTTTATAAATATAAAAAAATACAAATTTTCTTTCTTAAAAAAAAAGCTCAAGAATTTTAAATACAAAATATTATGTTTGATAAATTAAACATTTCTTTCTTATTTGGAAAAAAGAATGAGTATGGTATTTTACTAAGATTTTATATTTTATTTCGTTGAGATAAAATAAATTCTTAGAATGAATTTCATTTTAGAATTGAAATTCCGCTTTAAGAAATTTTTCTTTATATTATATATATATATATAAAAGTAATCCAATCTTTCGAAGAAAGTTGGGACGGAAGGATTCGAACCTTCGCAATAACGGGACCAAAACCCGTTGCCTTACCGCTTGGCGACGCCCCATTTTTTATATTCAAAACTAACGGAAATTTGATATTAAATGATTTTATCATAATATTATTATTATGTCAATCCCAATCCAATTTATGGAATTCGATTGGGGTTGTTTTAGCTTATAATCAAAAAAAACCTGTCTTAAAAAATCCAAAAAGTTAACCTTCATTCACATTCATTTATAATTGTTAATGTGAATAATGTAAAGGCTAGGATAAGCCCGTGAAATATCGTAGCATATTGTTTTATATTTTCTTTCAATTCAGTATTTCGAAATTTTTTCATTTTCAAAAAAGATCCTATAAAATAGAGAAGAACCTCTATTACAAATTTGTAATAGATATAGAAAAAGATGAATAATTACTAAGATTATAACAAAATTATTAAATAAATTTAATATTTTTATTAGATGGAACGTCCAATTCCAAATAAATCTTTAAATTTTGTTAATTAAAAAATTATTAAATTCTGTGAGAAATTTTTTGATCATAACCATATTCAAATATTATTCAAATATTTTACTGAATATCAACATGTCTTGATGGATAAAATAGATTCCTAAAAACAAAATAGATGATTCCTGAGATTATGTTGATTCTTATGAATCTGGAAAAGAATCAAAATCGTAAACTCTTTCAATTCTTATTGTATCGCGATTGTCACATATTTTATAGTAATTCCCATAAATCTAGTGAATCGCCATAAAATATCCAAATTACTTGAATAGCATATTCTTTTCTATTCAAGTAATTAGGTCTGTTATCAATTTAAAAGATTACGCGGTACAAATGAATCCAATGAGCCCTTTTCCAATAAGTATTCAGCTTCCTGTACACTCTCGGGTACTTCGATTTTCATTACTTCTCTTTTACCTGCAAATGCAATGGTTGCATCTGGTTCACCAATAATGATATCGCCAAGCATTCCAAAACTGGCTGTGACACCACCTGTTGTAGGCGATGTCAGAAGTGACACTAAAAATAAGTTTTCATGGAATTGAAAATTCAATAAAGTCGAAGATATTTTACCCATCTGCATTAAGCTGAAACTTCCTTCTTGCATACGAGCTCCTCCAGAAGCACAAGAGCGTAAATATATAAATAATGCATTTGATAAAACCATTCTTTCTTACTTTCACTCTACTTCCCAATGATACGACCATTACGACATATATCACTCGAGAGATAACAATCAAATCTTTGATTGTTATCATCCAAATGTACGCGGAACATCCCCTTTGGGATTTTCTTGACAACTATCCCAGTTTGAAACTGGTTAGTCAAACCTGTTTTTCTTTGATAAGAATCAACCTTATCCATGTAAGGTATATCTTCTTCAGATTTTGTTGATTCTGATGATTCTCGTGATTCTTCTGATTTTTTTGAATTTTGATTAGCATCTTCATCATAAGCAAGGTTTTTTTCTTTTTCTTCTATTTCTGCTTTTGTTTCTATTTCTGTGAGAAGAAATAGTTGCTCTATTTCGTTTCGAGTATATTTCTTTCCAATCAATTTGTTCAATTCCTCTTCATCTGAATCGAGTTTATCTTCATTCATTTTATCCAGTTCCTCTTGATCTAAATCTAGTTCTTCTTCAAGTAATTCTTTCTCGATATTTTTTCGTTTCTCTTCCATTTGCTCTCCACTTGTAATCATCTTTTTGAATTTATCTTGTTTCATCTTATTTGATTCCTCCGTTATGAAAGATATTTTATTCGTCATATGTCCTTTTTTTGCAAAAAAATATGGAGTGTTAATAAGTATTTGTTTTATATTAGACCATAACTTTTGTATATCCATACGCAGATATTTCTGAAAAATTTGTTGAAATATCAAAAAGAAATGCTTTTCATCCCTTTCTCTCAAAAAGAGATTTTCTTCTTCATAAGAGGGGCAAAATTTGAAAAAAATCAATCAAATGAAGACAAGCTTCACGAAGTGCTTCTGCAGGAGTCAAACTTCCATTCGTGCATATCTCGAGAAATAGTATTTCCTCGGAGTCAATTTTTTTTTTAAGCGGATCATAATACTGTTTATTCGCATGATACGTATAATTGACCTGTAGCACAGGAGTAAATGTGCTATCTATGGGAAAAGTAAAACTGCAATTTTCATCGCTATAATCGCCATATTTGACATTGTCATTGACGACACTTCTTTTTACATTTCCATTGAAACTTCTACTTTCAAATCCATTAATTCCCCTATTATTTCTAATCTTCGAAGCAGTATCTAAGTGTCGAGGGTGATACCCTCTATCTCGTTCTAATATCAATTCAATTGATAAATCTATTGGTCCTGTTATATACGCAATAGGTTGGTCTTCGTTGACTATGTGAACAAAATCCGGTAGGTTTATATTTTTGGCAGTAAAAAGCATTGGACCACTCTCCGAAATCGATATCGATGCTTTGATAACTTGATTGGTGGGGCTTTTCAAGACAATTGTTTTGAGATTTTGTAATATTTCATGTACAGATTCTCTTATACCAGGTATAGTACTATATTGATGAAAAGATTTTTCTTGTTTTTCTTTCAATTGAAATGTAGCATGTGTTATACGTGTTCCTTTTATTTCTGCAAGTAGAACTCTTCGTATGGTAGTACCTAATATATTAGCCTGACCTTCCTTAAGCGACGACAGCATGAAACGACCATAATGTAAACTACGACTTTGGCGGATAAAGGAAACAGATTTCCATTCATGTTTATTGGTCATAGGTTCTATTTCACTTTTTTTAGTATTTAGAAAAAATTAAAAGTTTCATTATTGTATGGCCAACCATTGAGGGTATTATAGTTGATGCTCGAGACCAAGTGATTATTATTTCTCTTTCCTCCCCCTTTTTGATTTTTTCAAATGTTTCCGATAAATACTTAGCTACAAACCTTTTCTTTGACTACAATTCTTTTAGAGAACCTGTGAATCTATATTGTGACATTTCAATCTCTTCCCGATACTTCCCAAGGAAAATCCCCAAATGTATCCAAAATTGACGGGTTATTGTAAGCTTATCCATGCGGTTATGCACTCTTGAGAAAGGAATCAATTTTCTATCCTGGCTTTCGTGCTTTGGTGAGTTGTCCTAGATCCTTTCGATGACCTATGTTGTGTTGAAGGGATATCTATATATAAAGTCGAAGATATTTTACCCATCTGCATTAAGCTGAAACTTCCTTCTTGCATACGAGCTCTTCCAGAAGCACAACAAATGATGAGAGGTAAAGATTTTCTCCTAGCATATTGAATTGGGTTATTTTTTCACGCACTACTGATCCCATACTTCCTCCGATAAACTCAAAATCCATAACCGTAAGTGCTACAGGGATACCGTCGAGTTGACCTATTCCTGTTTGAACAGCGTCAGTCAAACCTGTTTTTCTTTGATAAGAATCGATCTTATCCATGTAAGGTATATCTTCTTCAGATTCCCTTGATTCTTCTGGTTCTTGTTCCTCTTGATCTGAATCGAGTTCTTCTTCATCGAAATATGAAATTTCTTCAGGAATTCCTTTATAGAAATATTTCAAAAAACATTGAATTATTATATCTCCTAGTCCTACATCTTTGACTTTTGTTTCCAAAAGTCTTTCTATTGAAAAAAAAAAAGAATAATTTCTTCTTTCTTTCTAATCTTTTATCATATTCATATGAATATGTTTTTTCGAATTCTTTTTTGATTTCCATTAAACGCGTTTGTTTTCATTCAAAAATCTAATGAGTCTAGTTCTTGTTCATCGAAATCAGGACTCTCCGACCGAATCTACCCTAATCCTAGAGAAAAAGACTTAGAAAAAACCCAGTTCCTACTCCCCAAAATAATACTAGTCCTTTTCCTCGCGTTTTCGGACGATAGAAAACGGTTTTTGAAGATGAAAGTCATCGGTTCAAATCCAAGGAAGTTTTCTATTAAACTCCAATTTTATATTTTGTTTTTCAAAAGAACTCTATTTTTTTGAAGAAAAAATGAGTCCTCATTAACAAGTCATAATATCCAAACACATATATAGTATAGTATAAAAAAAAATAACACATATAAATTCAATAAAAATAAAGAGAACATAGGATAGAATCAAAAATTTGATTGATCATTTTACAGAGTATAATTAAGATATTGTATGAAAGTAGAAATCCTTGTATTCTCATTTTCAAATAAGAGTGGAGAAAAGGATTTTGGATTTGATAAAATCCTAAAGAAGGATTTTTCAATCTGTTTTTCTCATTTTTTCCTTACCTTATAATATAAAAACAATTAATAAAATTATCTAATCTACAAGAACGCAATTTTTTTATGCTAAATATCTTTAGTTTAATCTGTATCTGTCTTAATTCTGTCCTTTATCCGAGTAATTCTTTCTTTGCCAAATTGCCCGAAGCTTATGCGATTTTCAATCCAATTGTAGATTTTATGCCTGTTGTACCTATACTCTTTTTTCTCCTAGCTTTTGTTTGGCAAGCTGCTGTAAGCTTTCGATGAAATATGAGATTCTTTAATAAATCAATTCAAAAATGGATATCAAAAAATGTCTTATATTATAGTTATTTGCAAAATCAAAATGAATATGCAATTAATCATTACAGCCATAAATAGGGATCAGCTTTTTTATCTGTCTATTTTGATCTTCCAATGAGTGCAAACCTTTTTTTTTTCGAAAATAGTTAATTCTTAAATTAAGATAAAAATAAAAAATTAGAAAAAAAAAGATTCTTTCTCATATTTTATTTTGAGATAAAAAAAGAAAAGAAGAGTTTTTTATCGTAAGAAAAGGTAATTTATTCCCTTAAAAACAAAAAAAAGATCTTGGAGATTTTAAAATGCTTACTCTCAAACTTTTTGTTTATACAGTAGTTATATTTTTTGTTTCCCTTTTTATTTTCGGATTTTTATCTAATGATCCAGGGCGTAATCCAGGGCGTGAGGAATAAATTCTTAGTTTTCTTTTTTTCTTCATTTTTTTTTTTTTTTATTAATTTTTCAATAATTTTTTGATGATATCATCATATGAATCAAAATCCCTCTCAATCCAAAAATACTAAAATCATACATAATAGAGAGCGGAAAGAGAGGGATTCGAACCCTCGGTACAAATACTCGTACAACGGATTAGCAATCCGCCGCTTTAGTCCACTCAGCCATCTCCCCAAATGCAATGATTTTTATCTGCGCTGTGATGATGTGATATATGAAATAAAGATTTAGAAAAATCCTTGTTTTTTTATTCTATTTGATTAGAAATCAAAAGTAAAACTAGGAAATCTACTTTCCTATATTATATTCTTCAATATATATTCTTCAAATTCATATATACTAATAAAAATAAAAAAAATTTTGAATTTTTCACTTTCTTTGCTTTGAATTATTCACTTTCTTTGCAATGAATTCAATGAATTAATACACAAGATATTAAAGTATAAAAATCAAGATATGAAAGTATAAAAGATAGAAAGGAAAATATCGAAATATTTCTAGTTTTATTATCAAAACAGTTTTGATAATAAAACTAGAAATATTTCGATAATGACTTAAAAACAAAAATAATTTTCTTTAATGTATTTATTTGTTATTTACTTATTTTATTTGTTTGAGTTCATTTTATTTTTTACAGAAGATTTATTACCTCAGCTTGATCTGGTTAAATACTAACCAAGCTTTTCCTTCTCTACTCTTAGTTTAAGGAATTCCTCATGAATCATAAGGATCCAATGTTTTTATTTAGTTTTTTTATATAAAAAACAAATTAATATATTTGATCAATTGATATTTAATAAAATCAATATGTT